GAAATTCGATTTCATCGTAAATGTGAAATACTTATCTTATACAAATTACAAATAAAAAAGAAAAGTGCGGGAGAGATAAAAAAGATGCAGGGTCCTTTGTCTGTTTGGCTAGTCAAACACGGGCTAGTTCATAGATCTTTGGGCTTCGATTACCAAGGAATAGAGACTTTACAAATAAAGCCCGAGGATTGGCATTCCATTGCTGTTATTTTATATGTATATGGTTACAATTATCTACGTTCCCAATGTGCCTATGATGTAGCACCGGGCGGACTGTTAGCCAGTGTGTATCATCTTACGAGAATAGAGTATGGTGCAGATCAACCGGAAGAAGTATGTATAAAAGTATTTGCTCCAAGGAGTAACCCTAGAATTCCGTCTGTTTTCTGGGTTTGGAAAAGTGCGGATTTTCAAGAACGAGAATCTTATGACATGTTGGGAATCTCTTATGATAATCATCCACGACTGAAACGTATCTTAATGCCCGAAAGTTGGATAGGGTGGCCTTTACGTAAGGATTACATTGCCCCCAATTTTTATGAAATACAAGACGCTCATTGAATGATAAGAAACTAATTACAACTTCGAATATTCAAGGAATATTTGTACATTCTCTTCTAGCTCAAACAGAGGAATTGAGGTTTCATTCGTATTCTTATGGATAGGCTAATAAATAAAAAGAAATAAAAGACAATACATCATTGAGATTCTCGATTTTTGAAGATACTTTTTTATTTTATTTCGGACGAGCCGAGACAATAGGATGAACAACAAGGGTTCTGTACCGTGAACTTTGTATCGCGCACATCACTTAGATGAACTCTAGAGAGTCACATAGAAGGGAATGAAGAAATGGAATATGAAAGAGAATACAAAGAAATAAATGAAAGGGGATCGGATTCTATTTGTACTGTAGCTCAGATGAGTCTTGGTTATTTCTATCCTTGAACTCCTCTAGACCAGACTTTTGGTTGGGCCTTTCAAACAACTATTTTAATCTTTTAATTAAATATGTATGAAGTATTCGCATTCTTTTTGAATGTGAGGATCCACAGCGTGAACAAATAAAACAGAGGAGGAAAGATAATGAAATTTTTTTCTTTTACTACATTATAATTATAATAGACTCTTTGCTCATCTAAAAAATAGAAAATAAATACAAAACAGAAAAAAAAATAAATAAAGATAGGGGTTAATTCCAGATAGCTAGCTAGACAAGTATGTATTATGTCGATCTATAATCTATATCAATTAATTTGTAGAGTAGATACTCATACAAATTAATCATATGCCAGGAACCAGATTTGAACTGGTGACACGAGGATTTTCAGTCCTCTGCTCTACCAACTGAGCTATCCCGACCATTACCGACGCATTATCCTCATAATACTAGATGACTTGGGTCTATGTCAATTAAAAATGAAAAAGTGTTAAATTAAAAATGAAAAAGTGTTAAATTAAAAGTCTCGAACGGGAATTTCTTGGATCTTCACTTCAAAAGGAAGATTTTGTAAATTTAAGTATGAGTTATGATATGGATTATGAATCATTCAAATAGGTATTCCTTGCTCAAGGGTGTTGATTTGTACGTACATCATATATATATCACAATATATCACAAGACTTGTGATAAGAGAACAAAATTATGCTAGGATACGCTTGGAAAATGGAAAAGAATAGGATGAATGAGAAACATAAGGAACTTTGAACCACTAACAAAAAGGGTAGGATAAAATAAATAGATAGCAAACGGGCTTTTTTGGGTTGGGGATAGAGGGACTTGAACCCTCACGATTTTTAAAGTCGACGGATTTTCCTCTTACTATAAATTTCATTGTTGTCGGTATTGATATTGACATGTAGAACGGGACTCTATCTTTATTCTCGTCCGATTAATCAGTTTTTCAAAAGATTTATCAGACTATGGAGTGACTGATTTGATTAATGAATAGTCTATTGGATTCTTTCTTCAACTTGGAATCGAGTCACAACAATTCTTTTTATTTTTCATATAAATTTATTTTGCATATAAATAAAAAAAAAATACGGGTTCGGGTCGTCTGTTTTGAAATAGTTTTTCATTAGTATACCTATTTATTTTATACCTATTTTATATAGGTATATCTTGCATCCTTTCTGGAGTTTCGATATAAGGATTCCTTTACCAACAGTCAACCCCATTTGTTAGAATAGCTTCCATTGAGTCTCTGCACCTATCCTTTTTTTTTTATTATTCTCGCTTGCTGAACCTTTGTTTATTTTCGTAAAATAATAGGATTTGGCTCAGGATTGCCCATTTTTCATTCCAGGGTTTCTCTGAATTTGAAAGTTATCACTTAGTAGGTTTCCATACCAAGGCTCAATCCAATCCAATTAAGTCCGTAGCGTCTACCAATTTCGCCATATCCCCTTTGTGTCTTGAGATTAGGATCTCATTAGGATGCCCTTCCTTTCCCCTTTCTTTCATTTATCTTTTCCCCTTTCTTTCATTTATTTATTT